CGCCAAATAACAGGAAGGCGCACAAAGTAACTAATAAAAGATTAACCTCATTATTCAAAATCAAGTTATTGAATATTTCAAACAAATCCCGAAATTCCAAACTACCTGTTATCCAATAAAGACCCAAAATTCCTAATAATAAACAAAAATCCCCTACCCGATTAGTTACAAACGCTTTTTGACAAGCATTTGCCGCAATAGGACGTGTGAACCAAAAACCTATTAATAGATAAGAACACATTCCAACCAATTCCCAAAAAATATAAATTTGTATCAAATTAGAACTAGTAACCAATCCCAACATTGAAGTATTAAAAAAACTCATATAAGCAAAAAATCTCAAATATCCTTCATCATGAGACATATAATTGTCACTATAAATAAGAACCAGAATTCCAACAGTAGTAATCAATATTGACATAATAGAAGTAAGTGAATCGATCAAGTAGCCAAACTCTAAAGAAAGATCATTATTTATAGTCCAAGACCATATATATTGATAGATAGAACTGTTATTGATTTGATGAATAGACAGATCCACTGAAAAAATCATAACTATACTTAATAATAAAACACTAGGAAAAGACCACATACGGCGAATTTTTTTTGTTGCCGCGGGAAAAAGGAGAAGTCCCACTCCTATTAACATAGGAACGGGAAGTGGAATGAAGGGTATGATCCATGAAAATTGATGTGTATATTCCATACAAAAAAAAAGAAAAAAAATGGATTCTTAATGAGTTTTGTTTCTTATTCGCCAATTTTATCTCTTTTGAAAAGGTTCAGTTAATAAAAAAATGAAAATGAAGATAGAAATAGAATTATCTATTGTTCATTATTCTGAATTTTTGTCCAATATTTCCAATAGTTGAAAGAAAATGGGTCAAATGATATGACCAAATTACTACTGAAAAATCAACTTTTTTTTTTTTATTTTAATATAAATTATGAATAAAAGAATATTTAGAAATTTGGATTTTGGAATTATTATTATACAATAATTTATATCCAGAGAGTGGGGATAAATAATTACACCAAAACTAAAAATATTAGTTTATTTTGATATGAATCATAAAAAATAATCCATCTGATTAAGATAAGAATTTTTTTGTAGTTTTTGATTCCGAATCATTAATTTGTTTTGGCGCTAATTTATTATTCTCCATTCCAAGAAAAAGACATATATCTTTGCTTGTAAAAAAGGTTATGATATTCAATAGTTTACTTTATCTAGATAAAAATAAGATACATGATTTTTTTTTAAATCATGTATCTTTTTAACGACCAAGTAAGCGGGATAAAGATAAGGGTTGGGTTCTTAAACTTTTTGATGTATTTTATTCCATGTATAAATCCAATATGACGAAAATAGAACGATATATAATATATAAATATATAATATTAATCTAAAAGGATAGTTTTTTTGTAAGAATTACAATTACATAAATAAACGATTATTAGGAAAAAAAAAAGACTATGTTATTTTTACATATCCACATTTTTTATGAAAAGGAGTAGAATAGTATAATTTAGAAAAACAAATAGATAAGATAGATATATGTCTAATCTAATTAAAGAACAATTCATTTTGAACAATAGATGTCTTTCACATCCAACTATAGCAATAAACAAACTAGTCTAATTTTGGAATGGCAGCTCCAAAAAAACGCACTTCTATATCAAAAAAAAGGATTCGGAAAACAATTTGGAAGAAGAAGGGATATTGGGTAGCATTGAAAGCTTTTTCGTTAGCGAAATCTCTTTCTACGGGGAACTCAAAAAGTTTTTTTGTGCAACAAATCCAAACATTGGAATAATCTGAATTAGCTGGACTCAAAGAATAGTCGAATTTCAAAAAAGAGTTTCGTATATATATATTGAAATTTTTTGAAGGTTATTGGTTTTTTGGTCTTTTATATTATATATAAATTTTGATTTTATTTGGATAGTTTTTTTTAGTTTATATATCTTATAGATATTTTTATACAAACTCAAAATCAAAAATGAGATAAGATATAGATAGAAGTCAAAATTTCTATTTGTTAATGTTTTGAACTGTTGAATAGAAAATTGACCTCATTTTTGTTTTTGAATTGGCTTTTTTTAATTAAAATTCTTTAATGTTTCGGTTTCTGAAATGCAAGATTTCTTTCCAAAATTGGATTGGATAGTTCGGAAAGAAATCTTGCATTTGAATCGACTCTTTCAATCTCGACGATTGACTAAAAATCGTTTATTATGATTTCGAGCAAGCCGCTATGGTGAAATCGGTAGACACGCTGCTCTTAGGAAGCAGTGCTAGAGCATCTCGGTTCGAGTCCGAGTGGCGGCATGGCATCTTATTTTCTAAAAGAGTAAGTCCTATAATGAATTCAATTCCCGATTTCCGTTCATATAATTACGAGATCTTTTTTTTATATGATATTTTTAACTTTAGAGCATATATTAACTCATATATCGTTTTCGGTCGTATCAATTGTAATTGCAATTCGTTTGCTAACCTTATTAGTCAATGAAATCGTAGTACTATATGATTCGTCCGAAAAAGGCATGATAGTAACTTTTTTCTGTATAACGGGATTATTAGTTACTCGTTGGATTTTTTCGGGCCATTTACCATTAAGTGATTTATATGAATCGGTAATCTTTCTTTCATGGGGTTTTTCCATTTTTCATATAATTCCAGGTTTTGGTTTTAAAAAGCTTAAAAACCATTTAAGCACAATAATAGCACCAAGTGTTATTTTTACGCAAGGCTTTGCTACTTCGGGTCTTTTAACCGAACTGCATGAATTCGGAATATTAGTACCCGCTCTACAATCGTATTGGTTAATGATGCACGTAAGTATGATGGTATTGGGCTATGCAGCTCTTTTATGTGGATCATTATTATCAGTAGCTCTTTTAGTCATTACATTTCGAAAAGTCATAATAAGAAAGATTGGTCAGAACAATAATCTTTTTTTTAATGAGTCATTTTCTTTTGCTGAGATCAAATACATGAACGAAAGAAACAATCTTTTACGAAACACTTCTTTTCCTTCTTATAGAAATTATTACAGGTCTCAATTTATTCAACAATTGGATCGTTGGAGTTATCGTATTATTAGTCTAGGTTTTATCTTTTTAACCATAGGTATTCTTTCGGGAGCAGTATGGGCTAATGAGGCCTGGGGATCATATTGGAATTGGGATCCAAAGGAAACTTGGGCGTTTATTACTTGGACCATATTCGCAATTTATTTACATACTAGAAAAAAGAAAAGATTGGAAGGTATAAATTCTTCAATAGTGGCCTCTATGGGCTTTCTTATAATTTGGATATGTTATTTTGGGATCAATCTATTAGGAATCGGACTACATAGTTATGGTTCATTTACATCTAATTGAATTAAAATGAGTATGAGAAAAGGGCCTGACAAATACAAACATAATAAGCATAACAAACATAATAAGCATAACAAACATAATAAGCATATTAATATTATGCATATTAATACATATTCAAATTCAAATTCTATTATATTCTAAATAAAAATTCTAAATAAAAAAAGAAATATTAAATATTATAAATATATATTTATTAATATTTATATATTTTTATTTAATTTTATTTAATTGAATTTGAATATTTTAATATTTAATAAAATACAATATTTCAATATTTATAGTTTAATAAAATACAATAGATAAGAAAATAGAATAGAATATTCTAATATTAAGTAAAAGGATAAGAAAACTTCGCATAAACCAAACCGTCGAGAACCCTTTAAATCAAGTAATGTAGTGATTCAAGGGGTTCTCACAAACACCAAACGTATCTGGTTACAATTCCAATTCATTTTTTTTTAAGTTAATCTTAATCTAAAAAGATTTTTTTCATTGTACAATGAACACTATTAAAAAAAAATAAGATTTTTTGCTCTCTTTAATTTTTTTGTTTTAGTCATTTATTCATGAAAACTATCTTAAAAAAAATAGATAGAATAGCTTCGACCTTGACAACTGATAATGAGAAAATGAAATCCGGATAAATACCAATACCTATTACAGGTATAAGGATAGAAATGGAAATAAATAACTCTCGGGGCCCAGAAACAAAAAATAAAGAGTTTGGTATAATAAAAAACTTGTATCCATAGAACATCTGGCGTAACATAGATAATGAATAAATAGGAGTTAATATCATTCCAATTGCCATTACAAAAGTGATTAGTATTTTTGTCATTAAAAGATATTTTTGACTGGTAATTATTCCAAAAAAAACTATCAATTCTGCAACAAAACCGCTCATGCCCGGCAATGCAAGAGAAGCCATCGATAAGATACTGAAAACCGTGAATATTTTTGGCATTGGAATAGCCATTCCGCCCATTTCGTCGAGATAATAAAGACGTATTATAACATAACTCGTTCCTGCCAAGAAAAAAAGCGCAGCACCAATAAATCCATGAGAAATTATTTGTAAAATGGCTCCGTTGAGTCCCGTATCGCTTATAGAACAAATTCCTATAATTATGAAACCCATATGAGATACGGAGGAATAAGCTATTCTTTTTTTTAAAATACGTTGACCAAGAGATGTTGAAGCTGCATAGATTATTTGAATTGCGCCTAATAGAATTAACCAGGGAGAAAATAGAGAATGAGCGTGGGGTAATAATTCCATAATAATTCGAACCAATCCATACGCTCCCATTTTTAATAAGATTCCGGCTAAAAGCATACAAGTACTGTAATGTGCCTCTCCGTGGGTGTCTGGTAACCATGTATGTAAGGGTATAATCGGCGATTTGACAGCAAAAGCAATAAGAAATCCAATATAGAATATTATTTCCAGTGCCACAGGATACGATTGAATAGCTGATGTTTCCAAATTTAATGTTGGTCCATTCGAACCATATAAACCGATACCGAGAACTCCCATTAATAAAAAAAATGGAACTTCCTGCAGTATACAAAATAAACTTTGTAGCTGAATACAAACGTTTCTTTCCACCCCACATGGATAAAAGTAGATAAACAGGAAATAATTCAAATTCCCACAACATGAAAAAAAGTAAAATGTCTCGAGAAGAAAATGATCCTATTTGACCGCTATACATTGCTAACATCAGGAAATGGAATAATCGGGATTCCCGAGTAACCGGTTGAGCCGCTAAAGTAGCTAAAGTGGTGATAAATCCCGTCAGTAAAATAGGGCCTATAGAGAGTCCATCTATTCCGAATCTCCAATAAAAATCAAAAAATTGGATCCATTTATAATTCTCCGTCAATTGGATTAATGGATCGTCCAATTGGAAATGATAACAGAATGCATAGGTTGTTATAAGGAGATTCATTAAGCATATAAAAATAGTATACCACCTAATTACCTTATTTCCTCTATGGGGAAATAAGAAGATTAAGGAACCCGCGGATATTGGGAAAACTACAACTATTGTTAACCAAGGAAAAAAATTCATGGTAAAAATAAGATACACTTGGGCCAGAAAAACCCGTGCTCAAAATGGAAAAAAAAATCTTTTCCACTTTGAGCACGGGTTTTTGTCAGTAAAAAAAAGGTATTCGTATGTGGTTTTTTGAAACGTATCAATAAGCTAGACCCATGCTTCGAGTTGTTTCATGCCATAAATAAACTCGAACACTCAAGAAATCTGTCGGACAGGCGGATTCACACCTCTTACAACCAACACAGTCCTCTGTTCTTGGAGCAGAAGCTATTTGCTTAGCTTTACATCCGTCCCAAGGTATCATTTCTAATACATCTGTGGGGCAGGCTCGGACACATTGAGTACATCCTATACATGTATCATAAATCTTTACTGAATGAGACATTGGCTCTATTAATTTTTGAACATTAGCTATTTTCGATCTAGTAAACTTGTAAATGAATCATATATTTCAACACCAGATGAATCAATGATTTACCAGAATTTTTCTAATCAATCTACCTCTGGATCAATTCATAACAGAGGGCCAAGATACTTTGATTTATTACGTTTTCGCAAACATAATCATATGTTATCATACATGCGAATTTGATAAATATTCGAATTTCCATATTAAAAATTCGAATTGTTCTGATTAATACTATTTATTCAACAAATTCGATTGATTGATACGAGTTGATTTTCTGATACGATAAATTGACGAAACAATAGCCGGTCCAATAGCTGCTACAGCGGCTGCGATAGCTATAACAAAAATGGAAAAAATATTTCCTTTTAATTGGCGACCACCAAAAAAAATCAGAAAAAGCTACGAAATTTATATTAACCGCATTCAGTATAAGTTCAAGACACATAAGGGCTCTAACCATATTTCGGCTTGTGATCAATCCATAGATACCGATAGAAAATAAATAGGCACTCAAAACAAGTACATGTTCGAGCATCATTGACCAACTCCTTATCAATTTCGATTCATTTCAATATGAACAACACTTCAACAGATTCGATTGACTAGAGAATATAACAAGGACAGACCAAAAGAAGATATTGGTAATAAGTCAAATAATAAAATTAAACATAAACAATCTTTCACTTTCCCATTCACATGTAAAATTCAAAGGAAATGGAAAAAAAATAAATAGAACAAAATGGAATTTAGATTGATATTACGAGTTCTATTCTTACTGGCGAGCCACGACAATTGCACCTATCAAAGCAGCTAAAAGAATTATTGAAATGAGTTCAAATGGAAGAAAAAAATCTGTTGATAAATGAATTCCAATTTGTTGACTATTATTTATCAAATCTTGCTCTATAATCTGATTTGATCTTGTAGTCCAAATAATCCCGTACCATGATATATCTGGAATAGTAGTTATTAGTGAAACAAAAATACTTGTACAAACCAGCAAAGTAACTCCATCCCCAACGGTCCAAAGATGAAAATCTTGGTAATATTCTGAACCATTTATGAACATCACAGCAAATATGATTAAAACGTTTATAGCTCCTACGTAAATAAGTAGCTGTGCTGCAGCTACAAAATGGGAGTTTGATAAAATATAGAATAAAGATATACAAACAAGAACCAGTCCCAACGAAAAGGCAGAAAAAATTGGGTTGGTAAATAATACTACTCCTAGACTTCCTAATACAAGACCTGATCCCAGAAAGATTAAAAGAAAATCATGTATCGGTTCAGGTAAATCCATTAGATGTAAAATAAAAGATAAATAAATTGAAATTTCATGACCTTATTGATACGACCAGGAAAAAATTTTATATACTAAATTCCTAATTGAATTAAATCCTAAGGAGTGTGAATTCATCTAGGTACAGTTATAGGACGAATCTAATTCTTTATACGAACGAGTATTCGAAACTATTTCGAAACTATAAACTATATTAACAGAATTATATAAATCTAAATATAAATACGGAATCTTATTTGAATTGAATTGTTCGAATTGTATAATCGTCAATTACTGACATTGGTAAACGGCCCAAAGCAATTTGATTATAATTCAATTCGTGACGATCATAAGTCGAAAGTTCATATTCTTCAGTCATTGATAAACAATTTGTTGGACAATACTCAACGCAGTTACCACAAAATATACAGATCCCGAAATCAATACTGTAATTAAGCAATCGTTTCTTTCGAATATCAGTTTCCAGTTTCCAATCAACAACGGGTAGATCTATAGGACATACACGAACACATACTTCACAAGCAATGCACTTATCAAATTCAAAATGGATTCGACCGCGGAAACGTTCCGATGTTATTAATTTTTCATAAGGATATTGAATAGTTATAGGTAAACGATTTGCGTGGGCTAAGGTAATCATGAAACTTTGACCAATGTACCTTGCAGCTCGTACTGTTTGTTGACCATAATTCATGAACCCAGTTACCATAAGGAACATATCGTGAATATCTATGAATATTTTTGTTTTGTTTCTTTCTCTTGTTTGAGACAAGTTATGAATATAGAATATCAATCTTTTACAGTGAAAATAGTCGAAACGAAGTTGTTAATAATAGATTACCCAGAGAAATAGGTAAAAGAAATTTCCATCCAAGATTTAATAATTGATCCATTCTTAGCCTAGGCAAAGTCCATCTTGTTGTGATAGAAAGGAACAAGAACAAATAAGTTTTAGCTAATGTAATAAAGATACCAATTGTAGTTCCAAAAACTCCACATGTTTTATTTATTTCAAAAAGCTCAGAAACAAATATGTACGGAATAGAGATATTCCAACCGCCCAAGTAAAGAACTGTTACAAATAATGAAGAAACTAATAAGTTTAAATAGGAAGCAACGTAAAATAAACCAAATTTGATACCCGAATATTCGGTTTGATAACCTGCTACTAATTCTTCTTCTGCTTCTGGTAAATCAAAAGGTAATCTTTCACATTCCGCTAGGGAAGAAATTAGAAAAATGATAAAACCTATAGGTTGACGCCATAAATTCCATCCCCAAAAACCATATTTTGATTGCGCGTCAACTATATCAACTGTACTTAAACTGTTAGATAATCCTAGTCGGTGATAACATTACTGTTCCCATCGCTATTACAGAACCGTACATGAGATTTTCACCTCATACGGCTCCTCGAAGGCCATAAATAAATCTAAGGGACCGGGGCGGTTATTTATCTTGATATATCCCTAGGATATCAAATCCATTGGACGGTCCTAAATTAAACCAATTGAATTCTGTCTGTTATAATAATAAATACAAAAAAGGTACTTCTGAATTGATCTCATCCCTTAATAATTTGAATTTGTTGAGTAATAATTGAATTCTTCAATTCAATAAAATACTCCTTTAGAATTCTCAATAACCCGTCGTTTTCGATTACGTGAAAAAATTAGACACTAGTTTATGAATTATGACATAAATTGTATTTCGATGAATATGTATATAAGAAAGAATCCAAAGGGATCCCTCTTTTTTTATTGTATTCTATTCTTTTGTTTTTTTTTTCGTTCCTATTCTTCTTTTTTTTATGTGCAAAACAAAAAGGGACTTAAAAAAAAATTAAAGGATTATTTCGTTTCTGATAGTTATTTATTTAATCAGTGGATAGGAGCATACTCTAGATCGGAATTGTGGGAAGTACTGCCTTATTTTTTCTACGAACTTAAAGCCCCAATTTGTATTCTTTTTATATTATGCAGAAATGCTCTTTTTGAGAATTTACATAATCTCCATTACTAATCCTTTGTGTATCTTGGTGTTTCTAACCATCCACGCATTTTTTCCCTTATGGTAATACATATACATGTATGGTAATTCATACAAACGATAGTGAAAACTCAATAAGGTTGGTCTTTTGAGCCCGCTTCAAAACAGGATGACTAATCAACCAATTTTGGGGTAAACGTTGTCTTCCGCTTATAATTTTTTTCCACTTAATTCTTATACATAGAAAATGAGACTCAATATTTTTACTGCAGATTCAAATGAAATTCAAATCATAGTATATTAATTCTATATCTATATATTATATATTAAATATATTAAGAATTTTATATTAATATTATATTAAATAGTTTATTATATTCTTAAATATTATATATTCAAAATACAAATATATATCTATAAATATATATACATTTTTTTTTTATTTTATTACTAAATATATTGATATTGAATTTCAATTTCATTAAATTAATAATTAAAATTAGAGAATATTATAGAATATTAGAATATTAAATCAATGAATAATGAATAAATAGAAGCTGTTTTATTTCACTCATATAACTATCTCATTTAGTTCATCAATCCGAATTCCGAATAAAAATAATGAAAATCCAAAAATCAGGATATCTATTCCATTTTTTCTACCCCTTTCCTATAAATTTCCTATAAAGAAGAAAAGAAATCAAGACGAAAAGAAAGGAGCATGGAAAAGTTTCTGTCTCAACGAATCACACGTAGAGATATTGATAACACACATAGAGTTAATGGTATTTCATAACTAATCGATTGAGCAGCAGCCCGTAGACCACCCAAAAAGGAATATTTATTATTTGACCCATATCCTGACATAAGAAGTCCAATGGGAGCAATACTCGAAATAGCAATCCATAAAAAAACACCGATATTGAGATCAGCTAAAACAAAGTTATAGCCAAAAGGAATTACTGAATAGCTTACTAGAATTGATATGACTGATATGGATGGTCCAATACTGAATAAACGAATATCTCCCCTAGATGGAATAAGATTCTCTTTGAAGAGTAGTTTTGTTCCATCTGCTAGAGCTTGAAGAACTCCCAAAGGACCGGCGTATTCAGGCCCAATACGCTGTTGTATCCCTGCGGATATTTCTCTTTCTAGCCATACAATCACTAGCACACCTATTGTGATTCCCAATACAAGAGTCAAAATAGGGACAAGTATCCATATAATCCCATAGACCTCTTTTAAAGATTCCAATTTGGAAAAAGAATTGATATCTTGTACTTCTGTTGTATCAATTATCATTTCAACGATCAACTTCTCCCATAATGATATCTATGCTACCTAGTATTGTCATAATATCAGCCAATTTCATTCTTTTAACTAACTGAGGAAGAATTTGCAAATTGATAAAACCCGGGGGGCGAATTTTCCATCTCCAAGGAAAACCATTCTGATCCCCTATTAGAAAAATTCCTAATTCTCCCTTTGGGGCTTCAACTCTCACATAAAGTTCTTGTTTCGGTAATTCAAAAGTCGGAGACGGCTTTTTACTAATGAATCGATATTCAAAATCATTCCATTCTGGATCCTTTTCTCTATCAAAGCAGCGGATTTCTAAATTCTCATATGGCCCTCCCGGAATTCCTTCCAGAGCCTGTTGAATAATTTTTATGGATTCGACCATTTCACCAATTCGTACTAAATAACGAGCTAATGAATCTCCTTCTTTTTGCCATTGAACTTCCCAATCAAATTCCTCGTAACATTCATAATGATCAACTTTACGTAGATCCCATTGTATTCCGGAAGCCCGAAGCATTGGTCCTGATAAACCCCAATTTATTACTTCCTCTCCACCAACAATGCCTACTCCCTCAACCCGTTCTAAAAAAATAGGATTTTGCGTAATAAGTTGTTGATATTCAACAACCCTTGTTAAAAAATAATCGCAAAAATCCAAACATTTATCTATCCAGCCATAAGGTAGATCAGCCGCTACCCCTCCGATACGAAAAAAATTATGCATCATTCTCATACCTGTGGCAGCTTCGAATAGATCATATATTAATTCTCTTTCTCTGAAAATATAGAAGAAAGGGGTTTGTGCACCAATATCTGCCATAAAAGGTCCCAGCCATAGTAGGTGAGAAGCTATACGACTCAACTCCAACATAATTACTCGAATATAGCTGGCTCTTTTAGGTACTTGAATATTTCCTAACTGTTCCGGTCCATTTACGGTTATTGCTTCTGTGAACATAGTAGCTAAATAATCCCAACGTGTTACATAAGGCAGATATTGTACAATTGTTCGATTTTCTGCAATTTTTTCCATCCCTCTATGTAAATAACCCAATATTGGTTCACAATCAATAACATCCTCACCATCTAGAGTAACAATAAGTCGAAGAACACCATGCATTGATGGATGGTGAGGACCCATATTGACTATCATGAGGTCTTTTCTTGTAGCTGGGACATTCATAGGTTTTTCCTCGATTCATTCTTCCATGAATTGCTTAAAACAAAAGTGAGTTCATCAAAATTCAAGATCTAATAAATCGAATAATTCAAAACGACTTTTCAAATTAATTAGTTTGTGGCTCCCGAATATCCAACTGATTAATTAATTTTTTATAACGTATTCGATTTTTCTTTGACAAATAAGACAGGAGTCGTTTCCGTTTTCCCAGAATTTTACGTAAGCCCCTTTGAGATAAATAGTCTTTTCTGTGCAATTCCAAATGTGAAGTAAGTCTTCGTATCTTATTGGTGAAATTGAATACTTGAAATTCAATCAATCCCGGGTTTTCTTCTTTTTTTTCTTGTGAAATAACGGATATAAATGATTTTTTTACCATAAAAAAATGAAAGCTTGTCTTTCCCCCCCCCTTTTTTTTATTTTATAGAGTCTAGATATTTTTATTGATCAGTAATAATAATGACACTCATTTTCCATTTTTTATATACAATAATCTTAATTTTCTTAAGAGTTCCTGATTTTTTTTTTCAAATAAATTTTGATTAATCAACCCAATTCAAATAGGTATACAAAAAATACTATATTTATGCATTAACAAAAGCAAAATTGTAGACTTCAAATAAGAAGATTTTGTTGATTCAGTTATATATCTAATGGATAGGATATATCATTGAATTAGTATCGTGTCTCAGAATAGAGGGTAAGACAATGCGTATGTGCATCTATTTGTTTTCGCATACCAGATATGTTACGAGAAATAGAAAAAAAAAAGAAAAAATGTAGATTAACGAATTTTCAATCGTGGATACATATGGATCCTTACCATACTGAAACGGCTGCCATTATTGGTATCAAACCAATAGCGATTCATACAAGCTAAATCTTCTAATCGATAATTTGGCCAAAGAACTAACTTTAAATTAATTAGTTTTTTTTTATCTCTATCAAGATCTTTACTTGTAGCCAAAACTTGACAGCAATTATTCACTTTATTCTCATTGTAAAATGACGTATTTCTATGCACACTATTTCTATTTGTATTCCTAGGATTGAAGCAAATTAGAATTCTCAATTCTCTACGACGTCTAGCGGATAAAATATTTTCAGGAACAAGCAAATCATAATGATTTTTTTTCTGTATTTTCAGACAGCTTTTGATCTCTTGTTCTTGTAATGGATTTCTTAATGGATTTATCCAAATTTTTCTTATCAACGTAGCTTTTTTCTCGGTATCTTTGATTAATTTTGTGCTTTCTCTTATGAAACAACGAAAGGCCAATGGTTTGATACATATTAAATTGTTCGTGGTTTTTTCTAGACAGACGAATTGGTTCGATACACAATATTCCTTTTTACAACAATTCCGTATTTTTATACAATTCTGTAAGAGTGAAATGCTTCTTATTCTGAATTTACATAATATCAAGACATAGTTCTCCTCTTTGAATAGAGGCAATAGCAATTTCTTATAGATTTTACAGTCTAAGCAGGAGACAATATACTTGGATATTATACAATATTCTTTCATACAAGCAATCATGCCAGTACAATTGAAAAAGCAAATACCTTCATAGGAAGCAATTAAGTTCTGCTTCGATGTTCTTCGTGTATCCATTTTTTTATACACCCTTTTATATGTCGGATCCTGCATAATCTTCTTTAACTTTTTTTTTTTTCTTTGAAAGGGACGCTTCAAGATATATTCGACTTGCATATTCTGTTTTTCCTTTATTTTGAGTCTATAACTCAAATTCAAGATATTTTTTTTTTTTTCCATCGTATAAAAATATCTATTTTTTTCTTTACACAAACATTTATATTTACAATAAAATTCAAAAAAAGGAATTTGATTGGGATGATCCATGGGATACTCGTATATGCAATATAAAATATAAAATTTATAGAGAGGAAAAAAGATTCCCGATTCGCTATAGAACGATTTAGTATTTCTACATTCATTCCCATCCAAACAAAAAGGTTTTTTTTTTGATTGGATGGGTTGATTTCTTGATGAAGCGTAAAATAATAATCGGTATCGATCGAACCCACAAAATACACTATATTTCAAAGACAAAAATGAAGAATTTTCCAAACAAAACACTTTCAATCCAGATTTTTTTCCATATATAGAATAGAATCTTATAATATATAATTCTTGATAGGAATAACATCCGACATATCCAAATTTTTTTTTATACGCATGTTGTAAATATAAGAAATCGCTTGGATAATATTTGCTTGGAATGACGATATATATCCATAAATATATGAGTCCTTCATATCTGCATAAATAATAGATATATATGATAAAAGAACATACCCATATTGTTTTTTCATTTTTTTTTTTTTTATTTGTTAATGAGTCTATTTCTTGTTTTTTGTAAAGAATTAATCCACTTTTTTCATATGAATGATATTTTGTTAAATCTTTATTTTGAGCCACATGGCGTTCATTCATTTTATTTCGCCATTTTTGGCATATTAATCTAGACCATCCATTCTGAGATAAATCGTATTGATAATGACCTTTTAACCAATTTGTCCATTGATTCATTACAGAATTGGGAGCGCTCTTATGTTTTAATTTGGAATGAGATATTCCTTGTACTCCAAAAAAATAACCCTTTATTTCATTCTTAAGAAAAAGAGGTGTTTCATGATATTCAAAAACGGATCTTAATTTATACTTATATAAGTTAATAATTTTGGTTTGTGATAATTTGTAAAATACATATGCTTGTGACAAAGAGGATACGTCACAAAAATTCTGTGAATTCGTATTCCTAATATTCCAAATTGATTTTTTTATAGTAGAAATAAAGTGAATTAGACTTTGATTTTTTTTTATCACTTCTTTTTCTTTCTTCATTTGCTTCATTATTGTAAATGTATTTATTAAGAATTTTTTTTGATAATTCAAGAAAAAGTTGTCCATTGATTTTAATTTTCGGAATATTAATGATACATAGAAAGATATCAATATATACCCTTTCAATGAAAAATATAAAAAAATAATGTGATTTGCGGGATAATCGAACATTTCTTTTTTGTAATATCTGCCAAATATTTTTTTTTTAATTCTAATCTTATAACAACATAAGTTGAAGTTGTTTTCATAGAACAAATATTTCTCTCTGAACCTTTTTTCTTGTCTTTTATAAATTTTTCTATTTGTTTTATGATTTTCTTTGTTATAACATTTAGATCTTTTATTTTTTTTTCTGTCAATGAACAGTCTGTCCAAATACAAGATTGAATTGGAATAGTGGATTCGTAAATCATTGGAATACTCATACTTTTTGTTGAATCTTTTTGAATTACATTGAATACATATATTTGGATTTTTATCAATCCAAATATAAATAAAAGATTTGATAATGATAGTTTTTTGATTTTTTCTTTTAGAAATAGAATCCTTTTGCGAATACTTTGGATGATCCATTGTGCTGTTTCTTTTGTGATATTTAGAAAAAAATTTGTTCTTTCTTTTAGAACTAGAAAAGAATTCTTTTTCCAAATTTTGATTTTTTTTATAAGTTCTATAAAAATGGGAACAAAAAACGAACGTCGGTTTCGGGGAAAAGAAGAAAAGGGAAATTCTACTTCCATTCCGAAAACTGTTAAAAAGAAGAAATCCATTTTTATAACTTTTTTTTTCATTGGATCCTTTTCCTTTTGAGGGGATCGTAGCATAGATCTGTATCTGTGCCAAGGTTTCAGACGAAAAGGAAAAAGGACCTTTATTTGAATACCCACAGTTAGCCAGTTTTTCGGAAATTCTGTTTCGGATAACGGAACGCCAATATAGGTGCATATAATATACATTTCTCAATTCCAATCCTTTAAATCTTCTGACCATTCGGGAGATTGAAATAATAGTATACGAACGATATTTATAGTTATTATCAATGAGGGTAATAGAATATATTTTCAAATAATCGATTGGGTTACTAATAAAAAACCTCTTATTACTTGAGCATATAGAATAATATCCCAGGCTTCCGCTATTTCCATACGCTTTACTTCTTCTTTTTTCATAATCTCTTTTTTTTTCTTTTCCTCTGTATAATTCGAAATTTTCAATTCTGTATTTTTCTTTTTCCGCATCCAATTTAGAAAAAAGATTTTCATTGGCACAAAAATCACAAAAGAAAAGAAAGAGGATTTGACAATTTTGTCCAAAAAAAGAGGAGAATGTGCACTTGCTTGAAAGATTTTCCAAATAACAGTTATACGTCTTTGAGCGCGTCAAGATCCTTTGATTATGTCTCGCCAAAAATCCGGTTGTTGTGAATAACGTATTAAAGCAAATACATCTTTGACAACAGAAATAACAGTATCCTTGGTATCCGTATAAGCATCGGCATTCTCTGAGACAACAGTATAAATTACTACACGTTTTGCTTTTCTTGAACGAATCCCATAATTTTCTGTTACACCACCGCTTTCCTGGTATTCTACTTCGACAATTAATTTGTATGACCATCGAGGAATTTTTATACTGCTTTCTTTTATTCCAATACATTTTTTTATATTTATAATTGTTATATCGTTCGTAACAGTTAGAATTGCGACAAATAAAAATTTCATTTTTTTTATAGCTTCGGAATCCATCTTTACATGTTCTCGAAATAAATAAAGTCCTATAAAATTCAAATTGGATACGGATTTTCCAGAAAATTGACTGATCAAGATAAAAAAAAAACGAATTACATTTGATAATGATTTTATAACAAAGATATCTATTTTCTCTACAAAGTCTGGATAATCGGTAATAATAATAAGAAGGATGGCGTGAATCGTATTTATCCAAATGTAGTTTTTTGTGTAAGTTGTATTCTTGATTGAGAATAAAAAACTTTTTTTGATTCGTCCGCGATAGGGTCCGTTCAAGAAAGGAGCATATATTGTAGGTAAGTATTTTGTAGTCGCAACAATACATAATATAATCTTTTTTTCGAGTACATCCAAAGCAAAAAATTCCATATCTAGGGCTTCGGCCATATTTAGAAATCCATAACTTAGGTTGTTTCTTTTTTGTACATAAATAGAACTCCAATGATAATCCAATTGATCGTAGGATAATTTTTCTGTTGTGAAGAGAGACGTCTTTCTTTGCATCATTTCGAGAAAAGTTGATAAACCAGATGGATACGTAAAAGATATTCTTTCTTTTGCACCACTTTGACATGGATGAAAAAATAACTGTGACATTCCATTTCTTACAGCATGTCCAAATCGACCATTTTTTATATATCGCAAGGGACGATGGAATCGTATATAAACAAAAATAATCCTTAGAAGAGGTTTTTCCAATCGAAAGATATCTTTCTCCTCTCTTACATCGATTTTGTACGAATTCTCTCTTTCCTTCGAAAAAAGAGAAGCAGAAAGATATTCTGCCTTGGATTTTTTTTGTTCTTCTGTAGTTAACTTCGTTTTGGAAGTTCTTTCTACACCTATTTTTTTTTTTGTAACAATTACACCTCTTTCTTGAATTTCTGACAGTTTTAGCTTTATATTGAAAATAAAAAAAGGAAGTGGTGTTCTCCCTAAATAGTATATTGAGGAAATAAATAAAAAAATAATAAAGATTCGAGACATAAAATTTCTCAATTCTGACATAATGTACATAATAGATCGAATAAGTACAATAGATATAATAGAAATATTTTTCTGTATCCAGACTAATACCAATCCAACCCATTTCATGAATAAAATGTGACCAATTAACCAACCAACAAAAATACTTGTTAGAAATAAAAATTGGTTGTTGCATCGAAACATATAAATGTTGACTAATCTGACTAACATTGAACTTGGTAAAATGAAAAGGTTCAATAACTGAAAAATAAGAATAT